TATTTTGTTACTTCTCCTACAAAGAAACTTGTAATACCTACCCCATTTGTAATTCCATCAATGATTCGTTTATCAAAAAAATTCGTTAGTTTTGCTAATCTTCTTATACTTTCAATTAAAGATGTTTTAAAAAAAGCATCTATGTAACCACGATTATATGACCAATTATATACAAAATTTATTAGTTTTTCCCAACGAATTCGTTTAGAATTCCATTTTTGAAATGAATTAAGTAAGGTTAAATTTAATAAAGATGAATAAAAAGGCTTATATAAACAATATGCTATAAATATTCCAAAAAAAGCTATACTGACTGAAAAAGTTGCATTTCTCAAAAATTCATACCAATCTACAAAACTTTGCGAATTTTTATGCAAAAGGTTTATCGACGGCGTGAATAATTTTGATAATATATCAAAGTCTATTCCTTCTTGATTGAAAGGAATTCCTATGGCTCCAATAAACAAAGTAAATAAAAGCAATACAAGCATAGGAAATAGAATAGTATTGTCTGATTCTTGGGGATAATAGAAAGTTCTTGTATTAAGTCCAAAATTTTCAACAGTAATAAAAGTTTGATTTCTTACATTATTACTAATTTTATATGTTTTCTTGTAAAAAAAAGAAGCTCTTTTCGTATTATTCATTGTTAATAATGGTACTAACCCAAAATTTCTATTAAGTTTTTTTTCTTCTTCTTTACCCCATAAAGAGATTGAATAGAAAGAGCTACTTTTTTTTCCACTGTAATTTATAAAATAAGTGTTTAAATGTCCTTCAAAAGTAAGTAAATAAATCCGAAACATATAAAATGCGGTTAATCCCGCTGTTGAACAAGCTATTATTGCAAAAATTGGCGAAAACAACAAACTATCATTAAGAATTTCATCTTTAGACCAAAAACAAGCAAGGGGGGGAATACCACAAAGAGAAAGGGTTCCTACTAAAAAGGCGGTTTTTGTAATCGGGACATGTTTTGTCAAACCACCCATAAGAATCATATTCTGACTTTTATCGGGCGAATATCCAACTATAGCTTCCATTGAATGAATAATCGATCCAGATCCTAAAAACAACAAAGCTTTTGAATAAGCATGAGTAATCAAATGAAATAAAGCGGATCGATAAGACCCCATACCTAGAGCTAACATCATATAACCCAGTTGAGACATTGTAGAATAGGCTAAACCTCTCTTAATGTCTTTTTGAGCAAGAGCTAAAGTGGCTCCTAAGAGTACTGTTATTATACCTATCAAAGATATTATATACATTATAGAAGGGATAACTATAAAAAGAGGCAGAAGACGAGCTACAAGAAAAATTCCCGCCGCTACCATAGTAGCAGCATGTATAAGAGCCGAAATAGGAGTAGGGCCCTCCATGGCATCAGGTAACCATACATGAAGAGGAAATTGTGCGGATTTAGCAATAGGACCCACAAATAATAAAAATGCACACAAAGTAAGAAATAAGAAATTTACTCTATTATTTAAAATTAAATTATTGAATATTTCGAACAAATCCTGAAATTCGAAACTGCCTGTTATCCAATAAAGACCTAAAATTCCTAATAATAAACCAAAATCCCCTACACGATTAGTTACAAAAGCTTTTTGACAAGCATTCGCTGCAATAGGTCGTGTGAACCAAAAACCTATTAATAAATACGAACACATTCCAACTAATTCCCAAAAAAAATAAACTTGGATCAAATTAGAACTAGTAACTAATCCTAACATTGAAGTATTAAAAAAACCCATATAAGCAAAAAACCTCAGATATCCTTGATCATGAGACATATAATTGTCACTATAAATAAGAACCAAAATCCCAACAGTTGTAATTAATATTGACATAATAGAAGTAAGTGGATCAATAAAGTAACCGAACTCAAACGAAAATTCATTATTTATGGTCCAAGACCACACATTTTGATGAATGCAACTTAGAATAATTTGTTGAATAGATAGATAGAGTGCAAAGATCATAACTATACTTAACAAAAAAATACTCAGAAAAGTCCACATACGGCGAAGGTTTTTTGTTGCTGTCGGAAAAAGTAGAAGTCCAACTCCTAATAAAATAGGTACTGGGAGTGGAATGAAAGGGATGATCCATGAATATTGATATGTATGTTCCATAAAATAAAAAATCCTTTTTATTTTATTCTTAAATTTTTTATTTCTTATTCACTGGTTTGTATTTGTATATATATATATTTTTTTTTCAAAGGGGACAATAAAAAAGCACGAGATTTTAAATCTAAATATAAATTTTTTTCTAATTAGTCTAATCCTTCAGAAATCTTTGAAAAGAAATATATATTCAAATCAAAAAATTAGAAGTGATGAAATAATATTACTAAGTTACTGTCAAAAAAAATTAATTGTCTTTTTTTTTTTATTACTACTAAATAAAATTGTGATTTTATGCAGATACAGAAAAAGTGAATTAAAATTCCGTATTATAATAATTTATATACATATATTAAGAATAGAACAAAGATTTATACGACAAAAAAATACTTAAACTTAATATTAATTATATACTAAAAAAACTTTACCTAAAACAAAGTTATTTGAGTTTGATTATTTAGAATTATTAAGGAATGCATTTTTATTAGGGAATTTAGTGATTGTCTTCCAGTACACTAAGTGAGCTTTTTTTATTTGTAAGAAATATTAAGATTATTATAATCGATATTTTTTTTACATATGATGTGAAGAAATCTCAGAATTTTTTTGATAATCTAATTGAGCAGTATAGATTAATTAAATGAGCACTCTTGTACGGATTTCAAACGTTAAAAAAAAATTTTTAATAAAAAAAATAGTAAAAAATAGTTGGGTTTTAAACTTTTGAATGTCTTTTTGTTTTGAAAATAATATATAATAAAATTTGAAAGAAAAAAAAATAACTCGATATGGAGTACGAAAGAATAGAATAATGGAGTACGAAAGAATAGAATAATAAATGTCTTTGACATCCAATTATACCACTGAAAAAGTTTTTTTCATTTTTGAATGGCAGTTCCAAAAAAACGTACTTCTATCTCGAAAAAGCGTATTCGTAAAAAAATTTGGAAAAGGAAGGGATATTGGACGTCGTTGAAAGCTTTTTCGTTAGGGAAATCACTTTCTACAGGTAATTCAAAAAGTTTTTTTGTACAACAAAATAAATAAAAAACACTATAATAACTAGAATTAGCCTAACTTAAAAACAAATTTTTTAGAATACATATAAAAAAATGTAAATCAAAAGAGGAAAAAAAGACAATATATAGATAAAAAAGAAAGGTTCACTTTTTTTTAGTTCAAAAAAGGGGGAGATTCTTATTTTCACCATCACTACCTTGATGCAATAATAAATAAAGATCTTTTATTTATTCATTAAGAGTAAATAAAAGATCTTTAAGCAAAATCAATAGGTTCTTCAAATTAATTAATTTAAGTGAAAAAAAATTTGAACTTTATACCTTTAGGAATTAGTATTTCTCTAAATTTTTATATTCTTTACTTGTAATCAAATTGATAAAAGCATCTGTCCACAATAGGTGAATATTAGATAATATTAATAAATAATAATATATGATATGATTTTTAAGTGATCACAAAATCTTATCTTTGTACAATATAAAAAGATGCATCAAAATAAATATTTTGATAATTTCTCTTGAACAATTAGTAAAATCTTATTTTATTTCAAATTTCTAACAATTTGGGAAAAGTTTTAATTTTTAGAAAAAGCTTTTTTTTTTATTAATGGAACTGATAAATGCTTTTTATTATTTTTTTAATCATATAAATGAAAAAAAAGTGATAAAGAGCATTTAGAGTTTTGTCGTTGGGTTGAAGTCCCATTGAATTTAGTTAAATTTTTCATTGTATTCTAGAAAAAAAATATAAAGGACAAAAAGTGAATTTAAATAATTTTAAATAACTTAGATAAAAGATAAAAAAAAGCTTAATTGAATTAAAACCCACAAGACCTATTTAACAAGTTTTTATTCATTAAATCAATTGTAAATTCCAGTCAATTGGCTCAATTTGCATCTCGACGATTGAATAAAAACTTGTTAGTATTGTTTTGAACAAGTTGCCGCTATGGTGAAATTGGTAGACACGCTGCTCTTAGGAAGCAGTGCTAAAGCATCTCGGTTCGAGTCCGAGTAGCGGCATAAGATCTTATAAAAGAGATATTATAAGTTTTATAATCAAAATAATACCCGACTTTTTTCTAAAATCGGGTAAAACCTAGTATTAATTTATTAATTTTTAACAAATTTTTTATGATTTTTTCAATTTTAGAGCATATATTAACTCATATATCTTTTTCGGTCGTTTCAATTGTACTGACAATTTATTTTTTTACTTTATTAGTTAATTTAGATGAAATTATAGGATTTTTTGATTCATCAGATAAAGGAATCGTAATTACATTTTTTGGTATAACAGGATTATTATTCACTCGTTGGATTTATTCAGGACATTTTCCATTAAGTAATTTATATGAATCATTAATTTTTCTTTCATGGGCTTTTTCAATTATTCATATGGTTTCCTATTTTAATAAAAAAAAAAAAAATCACTTAAACGCAATAACTGCGCCAAGTGCTATTTTTATTCAGGGTTTTGCTACTTCAGGTCTTTTAAACAAAATGCCTCAGTCTGCAATATTAGTACCGGCTCTTCAGTCCCAGTGGTTAATGATGCACGTAAGTATGATGATATTAGGCTATGGCGCTCTGTTATGTGGATCATTATTATCAATAGCTCTTCTAGTGATTACATTTCGCAAAGTCGGACCTACTTTTTGGAAAAAGAATATAAAAAAAAAATTTTTATTAAATGAATTATTTTCTTTTGATGTATTTTACTACATAAATGAAAGAAATTCTATTTTACTACAACAAAACATTAATTTTAGTTTTTCTAGAAATTATTATAGGTATCAATTGATTGAACAATTAGATTATTGGAGTTTTCGTATTATTAGTCTTGGATTTATCTTTTTAACCGTCGGCATTCTTTCAGGAGCTGTATGGGCTAATGAGACATGGGGTTCATATTGGAACTGGGATCCAAAAGAAACTTGGGCATTTATTACTTGGACCATATTCGCAATTTATTTACACATTAAAACTAATAGGAATGTTAGGGGTATAAATTCTGCAATTGTGGCTTCGATAGGTTTTCTTTTAATTTGGATATGCTATTTTGGCGTCAATCTTTTAGGAATAGGTTTACATAGTTATGGTTCATTTACATCGAATTAAATATAAATAAAACAGTAAAAAAAAAAAAAAAGAATCCAAATAAAAAAAATAGCATCTATATCTAACTTCATATAAGTTAAGAAATCTAATTTCGTTTTAGTAGTAAATTATCAAGAACCTTTTGAATCAAGTAATACAATGATTCAAAAGGTTCTCACAATACAAAGACCAAAGACTTCTGATTACAATTCAATTTAATGCTTTTTTTTATCTCCGGAAAACTATCCATAAAAGTAATTAGATAAAATGGATTCGACCTTATCACTTGCTAATGAGAGCACAAAATCAGGATAAATCCCAATACCAATTATGGGTAGAAGAATGGAGATTGAAAGAAATAACTCTCGGGGTCCAGAATCAAAAAAAGAAAAGTTTTTGACATTAATTAACTTGTATCCATAGAACATTTGGCGTGACATAGATAATAAATATATAGGAGTTAATATCATTCCAATTGCCATTACAAAAATAATTAAAATTTTTGAAATTAAGAAATATTTTTGGCTGGTAATTATTCCAAAAAAAACGATTAATTCTGCAACAAAACCACTCATGCCTGGCAATGCAAGGGAAGCCATCGATAAGATAGTAAACATTGTAAATATTTTTGGAATGGAGATAGCCATTCCACCCATTTCATCAAGATAAACAAGCCGAATTCTATCATAACTCGCTCCTGCCAAGAAAAAAAGTGCAGCACCAATAAATCCATGAGATATTATTTGTAAAATAGCTCCATTAAGTCCAGGATCCGTTATAGAACTAATACCTATAATTATAAAACCCATATGAGATACAGAAGAATAGGCTATTCTCTTTTTTAAATTACGTTGACCGGGAGATGTTGAAGCTGCATAAATTATTTGGATTGTACCGACTACCATCAACCAAGGAGAAAACATAGAATGAGCGTGAGGTAATAATTCCATATTGATTCGAACCAACCCATATGCTCCCATTTTTAATAAGATTCCAGCGAGAAGCATACAGGTACTGTAATGTGCCTCGCCGTGGGTGTCAGGTAACCAAGTATGTAAAGGTATAATCGGTGATTTGACGGCAAAAGCAATAAGAAATCCAATATAAAATAGTATTTCAAGTGTGACAGGATAGGATTGATTAGCTAAGAGTTCTAAATTTAATGTTGGTTCGTTTGAACCATATAAACTTATACCTAAAACTCCTATTAATAAAAAAATAGAACTTCCTGCCGTGTATAAAATAAATTTTGTAGCTGAATATAGACGTTTCTTTCCACCCCACATGGATAAAAGTAGATAAACGGGAATTAATTCTAATTCCCACATGATGAAAAAAAGTAGAAGATCCCGAGAAGAAAATAATCCTATTTGACCGCTGTACATTGCTAACATCAGGAAATGGAATAATCGGGAATCCCGAGTAACTGGAAAAGCCGCTAAAGCCGCTAAAGTAGTAATAAATCCCGTCAATAAAATCGTTCCTATAGAAAGTCCATCTATTCCCATTCTCCAGTAAAAATCTAAAAAATTGATCCATTTATAATCTTCGGACAGTTGAATTAATGGATCGTCCATTTTAAAATTATAACAAAAAGCATAGGTCGTTAGAAGAAGTTCTAAAATACAAATGCATATAGTATACCATTTATTGACTTTATTTCCCCTATGTGGGAGAAATAACATTAACGAACCGGCAGATATTGGAAAAACAACAATTATTGTTAACCAAGGAAAATCATTCGTGGTAAAGACAAGATACACCAGGTCCAAAGAACGCGTACTCAAAAAAAATAAAATTTAACTTTTTTGAGTACGAGTACTTGTCAATAAAAAAAAATAAAATGTATTCCAAATTTATTCAAATGAGGTTTTCGGTAACGTATCAATAAGCTAGACCCATACTTCTAGTTGTTTCATGCCATAAATAAACTCGAACGCTCAAAAAATCCGTTGGACAGGCGGATTCACATCTCTTACAACCAACACAGTCCTCGGTTCTTGGAGCGGAAGCTATTTGCTTAGCTTTACATCCATCCCAAGGTATCATTTCTAATACGTCTGTAGGGCATGCTCGGACACATTGAGTACATCCTATACAGGTATCATAAATTTTTACTGAATGTGACATAGGATCAATAGTTTTTTGAATGTCATAAATTTTCAATCTAGTAAACTTCTACCTGAATGATATATTAAAATACTAGATGAAGCAATGATTTCCTTTAATAGAATTTTTGTAATTAATTCTGGCTCAATTGATAAAAAATGGGGCTAAAATACTTGGATTTCTGAGATTTTCACAAATATAATCTAGTAGGTCAGAACCAATTATATATGCAACTTTCAACCTATAATTTTTTTTTATGCTACTTATTTAATAAGGTCGATTGGTTGATGCGCGTTGATTTTCTGTTACGATAAATTGACGAGACTATAGCTAATCCAATAGCTGCTTCAGCGGCTGCAATTGCTATAACAAAAATGCAGAAAATATTCCCTTTTAGTTGGGAATTATCAAAAAAATCAGAAAATGTTACGAAATTCATATTAACTGCATTGAGTATAAGTTCAAGACACATAAGAGCCCTAACCATATTTCGACTCGTGATCAATCCATAAAGACCAATCAAAAATAAATAGGCACTCAAAACAAGTACATGTTCGAGTATCATTCAGTAACTCCTTATCAATTTGGATTCATTTAAATATGAAAAATAATTCACCGGATTCAATCAACTAGAATATAACAAAAAAGTATGAATAAAAACTATATTAGGAAAAAAAAATTCAAATATATATATCAAATAGAAAAATTCATATTTTAAATATGAAATAATATTCAATCCAATTTAATCGAATGAACGGAAAAAAATATCATAACATACACAAAGTTTTCTTTGGTCTTTATTAATTCAAACGTTTTTTATTGACGAGCCATAGAAATTGCACCTATCAAAGCAACTAAAAGAATTATTGAAATGAGTTCAAATGGAAGAAAAAAATCTGTTGATAAATGAATTCCTATTTGTTGACTATTACTTATTAAATCTTGCTCTAGAATTTGGTTTAATCTTGTAGTCCAAATAACCCCGTACCATGACGTATCGAGAATAGTAGACATTAATGAAAAAAGAATAGTTGTACAAACCAACGAAGTAATCCCATTCCCAACGGTCCACAGATTTAAATCTGTGGAATATTCTGAATCATTCATGAACATCACAGCAAATATGATTAAAACATTTATGGCCCCCACGTAAATAAGGAGTTGTGCAGCAGCTACAAAATGAGAATTTGATAGAATATACAATAAAGATATACAAACAAGAACAAATCCTAAGGAAAAAGCTGAAAATATTGGGTTGGGAAGTAAGACCACTCCCAGACCTCCTACTAGAAGACCGGATCCCAGAAAAACTAAAAGAAAATCATGTATTGGTCCAGGCAAATCCATTATATTATTAAAATAAGAAAAAAATCGAAATCCTTTTCATGACCTTATTAATTTAACCGGGAAATTCGTTTTTAATATGTTTCTAATAGAGTGAAATTAGAATCTAATGCATATGAATTGATGTAGATACAATTATTAGACAGTTTTTCTTTTTTTTATTCTAAAGTTTATTTTCAACCTATCTATTTCAGGAAAGTAATTACGAATATATTATATTAAAAGAATGAGCCTTAATACTTAAAATATCATTATATAAATTATATAAATACAAATTGTTAATTAAATTCTTTATATAATTCAAAAATTTTGAATTCTTTTTTTAATCAAATTAATGGGTTTACCCGTTTATTGTTTGAGGTGAATTCAAAATTGTTCGAATAGTGTAATCGTCAATTACTGACATTGGTAAACGACCCAAAGCTATTTGATTATAATTCAATTCGTGACGATCATAAGTGGAAAATTCATATTCTTCAGTCATTGATAAACAATTTGTTGGACAATACTCAACACAATTACCACAAAATATACAAATTCCAAAATCAATACTGTAATTAAGCAATCGTTTTTTTCGAATATTAGTTTCCAATTTCCAATCAACAACAGGCAGATCTATAGGACATACTCGAACACATACTTCACAAGCAATGCATTTATCAAATTCAAAATGGATTCGACCACGGAAACGTTCCGATGTTATTAATTTTTCATAGGGATATTGAATAGTTACAGGTAAACGATTTGTGTGGGATAAGGTAATCATGAAACCTTGACCAATATACCTTGCAGCTCGTAGGGTTTGTTGACCATAATTCATGAACCCGGTTATCATAGGAAGCATAGTGTAATTATCTATGAATAATTTTATCTTTGTTTCTTTCTCTTGTTTAAAAAAAATAATGAATATGTTGGATTCATTTTCAATTTAGAGTGAAAAGAGTTGGAAAGAAGTTGTTAATAATAGATTACCAAGGGAAATAGGTAAAAGAAATTTCCATCCAAGATTTAATAGTTGATCCATTCTTAGCCTAGGTAAAGTCCATCTTGTTGCGATAGAAATGAACAAGAATAAATAAGTTTTAGCTAATGTAATAAAGATACCAATTGTTGTTCCAAAAATTTGATCCCTTTGAAATAGCTCCAGAATAGATATATACGGAATAGAAATATTCCAACCGCCTAAGTATAGAACTGTTACAAATAATGAGGAAATTAATAGATTTAGATAAGAAGCAACGTAAAATAAACCAAATTTGATACCTGAATATTCAGTTTGATAACCTGCTATTAATTCTTCTTCCGCTTCTGGTAAATCAAACGGTAACCTCTCGCATTCTGCTAGGGAAGAAATTAGAAAAATGATAAAACCTATAGGTTGACGCCACAAATTCCATCCCCAAAAACCATATTTTGATTGTGCCTCAACTATATCAACTGTACTTAAACTGTTAGATAATCCTAGTCGGTGATAACATTACTATTTTCACCGCTATTACAAAACCGTACATGAGGTCTTCGCCTCATACGGCTCCTCGGGGGCCATAAATAAATCTAAGGACCAGAATTAGTATTATTTAGATGGATATGATGTGTTCTAAAATAGATTAAATATAAATATATCTGGGATCCCGAATTATACCAATGGAATTCTGTCTGCTCAAATTCTAAGAATAAAAAAAGCGCTTCGGAATTCATCTCATCCTTTACAAATTTGAATTTCTATTTGTTGAGTAATAACTTAATCCTTTAATAAGATACTCCTTGTAAAAATAAAAATAGGTATTTCAGCCCATCGTGGTTTTCAATTACGAAAAAGAATTAGATATCCTATTAGTTTATTATTCATGACAGAAATTCGATTTTATTTTCGAAATATAGGAAAAAAATATCCTAGTTTCGTTCCTATTCTTCTTTCTTTTTTAGAAAAAAGTTAGTGGACTTATAAAAACTAAAGGATTATTTCGTTTCTGATAGTCATTACATTTATAAGTGGATAGGAGCATACTCTGAATCGGAATCTTGGGGAGTACTGTCTGATCATTTCTACTAATTTTAAGCCCCAATTAACCTTCTTTTTTTTATCTTATGTTATGCATAAATATCCTTTTCAATTTGGTTAATCTCTATTACAAATTCTTTGTGTATTTTGGTGTTTCTAACCATCCACTCACTTTTACCTAATTGCCGCTCACTTTGTAATACATGTATGTTAATCTATATAACTTATAGTGAAAACGTTATACGGTTAAATATTTTTAACCCGCTTCAAGCCAGGATGACTAATCAACCAACCTTGGGGTAAAGTGATTCTTACGCTTATGTTTATTTCTGTTTAACCTTTGTACATAGGAAATGAGACTCAATTTTTCTTTTTACTGCTAATTTCTGAGCAGTTTTTTTCACTCATATATAACTATCAAATTTATTTCTTTTATTAAAATTAACCCGAAAGATAACTATATTTATATATTCCGCCTTTTAACTTAATTCGTCTAGAAGAAACGGAATAGTAAAAATAAACGTTTATGTTTCAACGAATCGCACGTAGAGATATTGATAAAACACATAGAGTTAATGGTATTTCATAACTAATCGATTGGGCAGCAGCTCGCAGACCACCTAAAAAAGAATATTTATTATTTGATCCATATCCGGACATAAGAAGTCCAATAGGAGCAATACTTGAGATGGCAATCCATAAAAAAATACCGATATTGAGATCCGCTAAAACAAGGTGATTACTAAACGGAATTACTGAATAACTTAGTAAAATTGAGATAACTGCTATAGATGGTCCAATACTAAATAAAGGAGGATTTCCTCTAGATGGACGAAGATTTTCTTTGAAAAGTAGTTTTGTCCCGTCGGCTAGAGCTTGAAGAATTCCCAACGGGCCGGCGTATTCAGGTCCAATACGTTGTTGTATCCCTGCAGATATTTCTCTTTCTAACCACACAATTACTAGTACACCTGTTATGATTCCCAATATAAGAGAAAATATAGGGACAAATATCCATATGAGTCCATAGACCTCTTTTAAAGATTCCAATCTAACAAAAGAATTTATAGTTTGGACTGCTGTTGCATAAATTATCATTTTAACGATCAACTTCTCCCATAATTATATCTATGCTACCGAGTATCGTCATAATATCAGCCAATTTCATTCTTTTAACTAGTTCAGGAAGAATTTGCAAATTAATAAAACCCGGCGGTCGGATTTTCCATCTCCAAGGAAAACCACTTTGATCTCCTATGAGAAAAATTCCTAATTCCCCTTTTGGAGCTTCAACTCTTACATAAAGTTCTTGTTTCGATAATTCAAAAGTAGGAGAAGGTTTTTTACTAATGAATCGATATTCAAAATCATTCCATTCTGGATTCCTTTTTCGATCAAAGCCTCTGCTTTCTAAATTCTCATAGGGACCCCCCGGAAGTCCTTCCAGAGCCTGTTGAATAATTTTTATGGATTCTGTCATTTCGCTAAGTCGTACTAAATATCGAGCTAATGAATCTCCTTGTTTTTGCCACTGAATTTCCCATTCAAATTCATCGTAAGACTCATAACGATCAACTTTACGAAGATCCCATGGTATTCCGGATGCGCGTAGCATTGGTCCGGATAAACCCCAATTTATTGCTTCTTCCCCACCAACAATCCCAACTCCTTCAACCCGTTCTAAAAAAATAGGATTTCGTGTAATCAGTTTTTGATATTCAACAACTTCTGTTAAAAAATAATCACAAAAATCCAAGCATTTATCTATCCAACCATAAGGTAAATCAGCCGCTATTCCTCCAATACGAAAAAAATTATGCATCATTCTCATACCGGTGGCAGCTTCGAATAGATCATATACAAATTCTCGTTCTCTGAAAATATAGAAAAAAGGAGTCTGTGCACCAATATCTGCCATAAAAGGACCGAGCCATAACAGATGAGAAGCTATACGACTCAATTCTAGCATAATTACTCTGATATAGCTGGCCCTTTTAGGAACTTGAATATTTCCCAATTGTTCTGGTCCATTTACTGTTATTGCTTCTGTAAACATAGTAGCTAAATAATCCCATCGCGTTACATAAGGTAAATATTGTATAATTGCTCGGTTTTCTGCAATTTTTTCCATTCCTCTGTGTAAATAACCCAATATGGGTTCACAGTCAACAACATCCTCACCATCTAGAGTAACAATTAAGCGAAGAACCCCATGCATGGATGGGTGGTGAGGTCCCATATTGACTATCATAAGATCTTTTCCTGTAACTGGTCTCTTCATAAGTTTTTCCTTGATTCGTTCTGGCATGAATTAGATTGCTGAAAAAGAAGTTTATCAAAAAATTCAAGATCTAAAAAATTCACTAATTCACAATTTTTGAATTTAACGAGTTTTTAATTCCCGAATATTCAACTGATTAATTAATTCTTTATAACGTACTCTATTTTTTTTTGACAAATAAGCCAGCAGTCGTTGACGTTTTCCCAGAATTTTTCGTAGACCCCTCTGAGATAAATAATCTTTTCTGTGTAATTCCAAATGTGAAGTAAGTCTTCGTATCTTATTAGTAAAACTGAATACTTGAAATTCAACAGATCCCTTGCTTTCTTCTTTTTGTTCTTGAAATGAAATGAATGCATTTTTTATCATAAAAAGAAATCCTTCCCTTTTTAATATGAATTGAAAGATATGAATTTTACTGATCAGTAATAATAATGGTAGTTTTTTTGTACAAGGATCTTAATTTAATTATCAACTTCTTAATTCTTCATTAAAAAAAAATCTACATTTAGATCTAAAAAAGGAGGATTCTGTTAATTTATTTATGGATCCGCTCGGATTGGTATCTATGTCATTGATTAAATTAATGAATATCATGTATAAAGATTGAATTTAAAACAATCCCTCAGATTTCATACAGTTGTTTTCATATACCGTAACTTAATATATTATATATAGTAAAAAGGATCTATCATTAATGAAGTGGAAATCGCGTATACATGTGTATTCTTATCATACTGAAATGATTTCCGTTAGTAGTATTAAACCAATAGCGATTCATACAAGCTAAATCTTCTAATCTAAAATTGGGCCAAAGAAAGGATTTGAATTTAATTAGGTTATTTTTATTCTTAACAAGATCTTTCTTTTTATCCAAAACTGTGGTCAAGTTTTGAATATTCTTATCAAATCTTGAATTTCTATCCCTCGCATTTTTTTTTTTTAAGTTGAAACAAATTAGAATTCGAAATTCTCTACGCCGTTTAGGGGATAGAATATTTTCAGGGACAAAGAAATCATAATTATTTTTTTTTCTATTTACAGTTTTGTTTTGATATTTTGTAATGGATTTTTCAATTTTTTGTTTATCACTATAGCTTTTTTTTTTGTATCTTTGACTTATTTTGTGTTTATTTTTATGAACCAATGAAATACCTATGGTTCTATATATAATAAGTTGTCCATCGTTTTGTACAGACAAACGGACAGGTTCAATAATCAATATTCCTTTTTTCATTAATTTTGCAAAAGTAAAATTCTTCTCAATCATTAGAATGTCTAGGCTCATCTCTCCTCTTTCAATAGAAGATATCGCAATTTCGTTTGGATTTTTTAGTCTAACCAAGAGACAGTATACTTTTACATTATTCAGAATTTTTTGATTAAAAAAACAATTCCATCGCAATTGAAAACGCGAATGTCTTGTGAGAAATAAATCAAGTTCCGCTTCTGTATTGCTTTTGTATTGTTTTTTATTTTTACGTTTTTTTATCGTCGATTCTGCATAATTTTCTTCAATATTTTTTTCTTGCTTTAATAGAGCTGATTCAGGATTTTTTTTGTTTTCTTTATCTGATTCAAGCTCTACTTGACTGGCCGATTCTTTTTCTTCTTTATTTAGATTATAAAATCGAAGCGATTTTTTTTCGTTTGATGGTATAAAACCTTTTTTCTTTCGAGTGATCTTTTTATTAACATTTATGTTTTCATTAAAATTTAAAAGAAGTAATTTGATTGGTATGACCCACGGCTTCATTTTATATGTACTAGAAAATAAGAAAAATTCTGGAAAGAAAAAAAATTCAAAATTTGTTATACGACGATTTAGTATTTCTTCATTCATTCCCATCCAATCAAAAAATAAACTTTTTTGATTGGCAAGACCCGTCTTAGTTATTTTATCAATTCTTTGATAATTCTGAACTTTAGTATTAATATATTTTTTTTTACTCTTGGTATCAACCCAAGGCTCAATATTTACTTTTTTTGTAAACCAAAAGTTTAGAATTCTCCAATCCAAATATTTTCTATGCCGAATTTCCCCTATACCCCGAATATTATATTTTTCTAGAAAACAAGAGACTAAACAATTATCTAGAGCAATGCCTATAGACGTGTCAAAAGTTTTTTCTGTAGAATGAATGGATTTGTAGCAAAAAAGATTATATATAGAATTTTTTTTTAAATTATGTTTTGGATTTAATAACGAGTCGGCCTCAAAAACACTTTGTTTTTTGTAATTATCAAATTTCTTTTTTTCATATGAATCCTCTTTAGTTAAACTTGGATTTAGAACTAGAGAATCTTGGTTTATTTTCTTTTTCCATTTTTTGGTTACTAATCTAGCCCACGCAATTTGAGGTAAATTGTATTGATAATTACTTCGTAACCAGTTTTTCCATTGATTTACTTCGGAATTAAAAAAGGTTTTATCTTTCAAGTCATAATGAAAAATTCCTTGTTCTTGAAAAAAATCCTTTATTTGATTCTTAACAAAAAGGGATGTTATACATATGTTATATTCAAGAACAGCCTTTAATTTAGAAAAGTTACTAACTTGAATTTGTGATAATTTGTAAAATACATATGCTTGTGATAAAGAGCATAGGTCATAACTAATTTTTTTTTTATTGGATATTAAATTTTTGATAGTCGAAATAAAATAAATGGTATTTTTTTTTTTTTTTTTTTTTTCTCCATTTTCTTCAGCCTTGTAAATATATTTATCAAGAATTGTTTTTGTTGATTCAAAAAAAAGTTGTGTAGTAATTCTTGGAATATTAATGATACCTAGAAAAATGGCTATAGACAGTTGTTCAATGCAAAATTTTATAAAAAAAATAGATTTACGAATTAATCGGGTATTTTTTCTTTTGAATGTCTGCCAAATTTTTTTTGATGGCTCAATTATTTTAGAATCATAACGCAGTTTGTTACAACTATTAGTTAGATTTTGTTTTTCTTTTGAAATTTCTTTTATTTGATTTCTTATTGTCTTTATTCTATCAATCACATTTTGGATTTTGTTTTCGCTGAGTGAAGAATTTGTCCACTCCATGGATTTTTTTTGAACAGATAGTTCATGAATCATCTGATTACTCATTATTGAATCTTTTTTAGTTTCATTTAATTCATATATTTCTCTCGGGCCAAACAATGGAATTAGATTTCGTTTTGAAAGGTCTTTTATTTTTCCTTTTATAAAAAGAAAGTTTTTGAGAATCCTGTTTTTTATTTCTTTTGTGACTTTTATGAAAATGGTTGCTCTTTCTTTGAAAATCCTTAAAACCAGAAAAGACTTAGTTTTGAATTTGTTGATTCTTTTTTTTAATTCTTTAGAAATAGGTTCAAAAAAAGAAGGCTTTTTTTGGGCAGAACCAAACGGTAGTTCGGTTTCCATTCCCCAAACTGTTAAAAAACAAAAATCCTTTTTTTCTCCTTTGTCTCTTTTTTTTTTTAATCGAGCCTTCTGAGATGATTGTTTATGCCAAGGTTTAAGATAAAAAGGAAATAGGATTTTTATCTGAATACCATCCGTTAACCAGTTTTTTGGAAATTCTGTTTCGGATAGTTGAACCCCATTATAAGTACATTTAACATGCATTTCACGTTTCCAATCCTTTAAATCCTCAGACCACTCGGGAAATTGAAATAATAACATACGGACGCTATTTTTAATTATTATCAATAAAGGTAATATAATATATTTTCTAAGAATAGATTGAGTTACTAAGAGAGAACCTCTTATTATTTGAGCAAATAGGAAGCTATCCCAAGTTTCTGCAATTTCTATCTGCCTTTTTTCTTCTATTTTTGATTGTTCTTCGTCTTTTTTATCCATTTTTTTTTTTTTTTTTTTTTTACACATTAAATTGCTAAGAATTTTTTTTTTTAGCCCCCATATATCAAACGAAAAATAAAAAAGTTTATCTATTCTATCAAAAAAAAGGGGAGAATGTACTTTTGCTTGAAAAAATTCCCAAATAACAGTTTTACGCCTTTGGGAACGCATGGATCCTTTAATTATCTCTCGACGAAAATCAGATTGTTGTGAATAACGGATCAAAGCCATTTCATCGTTTTGATCAGAATTTTGATTATCTTTGAGATTAGTATAAATCTCGTTATGGGGCTCTTTATCAGTAAAAACCACTACACGTTTTGCTTTTCTTGAACGAATTCCAGGCTCCATTGTTACATTTTCTTCGTTTTCACCTTCCAAGTCTTCCAACTCACTTATTAATTTGTATGACCATCGAGGAACTTTTTTAGTTATTTCATGGAAATCCATAAAATTTTTTATAAGAGTTTGATCATTGCTATCAGTTATAACGACATCAAATAAAAATTTGAAAATTTGTATTTCTTCTTCTGAATAAATTTTTTCTTCTTGGGGTTCTGAAAAAAAAGAAAGTTTTTTTTCTATTGACAAAGATTCTCGATTCAATTTTTCTATTGTTTGCTCAAATTTGTGATAATTAATCTTCAGAAGTATACCATGAATCTTGTT